GCAGTTTTCTGGATGTTAAATACCATTGGGTGGGTTACTTTTTATTGGCATTGGAAACACATCACATTATGGCAGGGTAACGTATCGCAGTTTAATGAATCTTCTACTTATTTGATGGGATGGTTAAGAGATTATCTATGGTTAAACTCTTCCCAACTTATCAATGGGTATAACCCCTTTGGTATGAATAGTTTATCGGTCTGGGCGTGGATGTTCTTATTTGGGCATCTTGTTTGGGCTACTGGATTTATGTTCTTAATTTCCTGGCGCGGATATTGGCAGGAATTGATTGAAACTTTAGCATGGGCTCATGAACGTACGCCTTTGGCTAATTTGATTCGATGGAGAGATAAGCCAGTGGCTCTTTCCATTGTGCAAGCAAGATTGGTTGGATTAGCCCACTTTTCTGTAGGTTATATATTCACTTATGCGGCTTTCTTGATTGCCTCTACATCGGGCAAATTTGGTTAATTCTTTATGTTATGTGCCGTATCCACAATAATATCATATCTTTCGATGGGGAGGGGGTATACCCCCTTCTATTTCTACATCTAGGATCCGACTTGTACCAGTGATAATAATAATAATAACTGAACCATTATGGCAAAGAAAAGTTTGATTCATAGGGAGAAGAAGAGGCAAAAATTGGAACAAAAATATCATTTGATGCGCCGATCCTCAAAGAAAGAAATAAGTAAGGTTCCGTCCTTGAGTGATAAATGGAAAATTCATGGAAAGTTACAATCCTTACCGCGTAATAGTGCACCTACACGTCTTCATCGGCGTTGCTTTTCTACTGGAAGACCGAGAGCTAACTATAGAGACTTTGGACTATCCGGACACATACTTCGTGAAATGGTTCAGACATGTTTGTTGCCGGGAGCAAGAAGATCAAGTTGGTAAGGATTAAAATGTCACTTCCTTTTTCTATTTCTTTCTATGATCTACGATCATAGAGGGGCCCCTTTACCATTCTGTATAAATAGGCTATTCTATTTGTACAGGTATGGAAAAGGGGCGCATTCAATTCTTGTTTGTCCATTAGTTTCGTTTCTAGGGTTTCGGTTTCCTTTCATCGCGGGATAGAGCAGTTTGGTAGCTCGCAAGGCTCATAACCTTGAAGTCATGGGTTCAAATCCCCTTCCCGCAACTTTTTTTTTTTGAAAAAAATGAGACTTTATTCTATGACTATTAACTAGTAATTAATGACTATTAACTAGTAATTAATTAAGACTTTGTTTTTTTTTTAGAGCGGAAGGTATTTATTAGATTTCATTCAACCGGAACGAATTTTTTCGCTTTTTAAATATATTACCCTGGCTGGGCGGATAGCGGGAATCGAACCCGCGCCTTCTCCTTGGCAAAGAGAAATTTTACCATTCAACTATATCCGCATTGTTCGTTCTTGATACAAGAGGTCTGGATAATGTTTGGTCAGAGCTAGACCAGATACTCTTTTGAGGGCCATTTCTTTTTTTTTTTCAAATTCCATCACTAATAACAATACAAATGGTAATTATTATCAATAGAATATTGAATATTAAGAAATTCATAGTTAAATAATATAACTTCTTAATTATATATATTAAGATTGAAATAATGAAATAATTAGAATTCTATTTTATTTATTTCAATTTACTATATCTAAATCTAATCTAAATTTTGAATTTCTCAATTCAAAATTTTCATTTTCTAAGTATTTGAAATTTCTATATATATTTGTATTATCTATTTGTATTATATATTTGAATATAGTTGAATACAGATTTTTTTGAATCTATTTTTTTTTTTTTTTTAATATTTTATTTCATTCATCATTCAAGTTCTATTTATTTAAATTACGGATTATAGAAGTTTGACTGATGAGCCCCCCCCCTCCAATTTATTTGCATTTTTGGGCGACTTAGACTTATATATATATTTTTTTTTTTTTGATTTTTTATTGTATTGAATTTTACTGTATCTCACAATCCAAAAAATTTATGGGAGGGGTCCTTTTTGGATCTGGAGCGGGTAGATTCAAGAAATAAGAGAATTAAGGATACCCACCAGAAAAACTAATCCGATCCATAATGATGTACCAGAAAATACAATATTTTTATTACTCAACCAACCCTCAGGAGAAGCAAATACAACGGGTACGCTAATTAGTAAGATTGACGAAGTAGCAATTAATGCAAAAACGGCCAATTGGAAAGCTATAGTCATGTTTCTAATCCTCCAAGCTATCAACAAAAGAACTATACCATTTAATCCCCTCTATGATATCGACCAAACAAACAATTTGAATTGAATAAAAAGCCACCCGCATAGAGGGATTTTACCTTGAATCCATTGATTCTATATGACTTATTTCCAACCCCCTTACCACTTTTATTTGGACATTAAATCCAAGGTGATTTTTTTGACTTCCTGCTCACAAATGGACATGCTAGATCATGCATCTCATCTATCTGTATATATAGATAGATCGACCTATAGATTCATACACAATATCTTT